ATCATCTGCAATCGCCTGAATCTCAAGACGTTCCTCAAACCAATTATATACTTTATTGAGATAGGTAACCCGGGGAGGGAAGATTCCCCCTTCGAGAACCGTATATGAAAATTTCATTTCATACGGCTCAAGCCGAAATCCACAAACACTTCTTTCAACGGATATGTCATAAAAAGGCGAAGACTTCATGAACCACTTGATTGAGTTGAACAGATTCAATTAATAAAAGTCCGGAATTTCATCTTTGTGATGATAATGCTCAAAAATATCAAGTTGGCTCATCTATTTTCCTTTTGATTATTTTAGGTAGGCCTCTTGAATCTTCTCTTCCCTATTTTGCATTTTGATTTCTTATTTATTTAGATTTCTTTTTTTATGTCCATAATCTTCATTTCGTCTTTTTTAGTAATAAATAGGAATTCTCTTGTTTAGACCCTATGAATGATTTGAAACCTAAGATTCATACTAGAACCACGATGATTTATTCTCAAGGTAAACTCAAAGGTTTTCTGAGTTAAGAACCCTTGAATTCATCACTTTTTTCCAAAATGGATGTAATGACTTGACTCAACAAAATATATAGGTTGTAAAGAAATAGAAAGGAATAAAATTCATTGAATTTAAGAAAAAAATAGATATTCTATTGATTTCCATTTTTTTTGTAGTCCAGTTACGAGGTCTCAATAGTAGGTATGAATCATAGTTCCCATATTTGTATTCTATTTATTTCGTGCTCCAGATATTAGAATCAATGTCTGACGAGGTAGAATCATCTTGTTAGAGGGAATCGACCTATTCTATAATATTATTCAAAGGATCCATTATAACAAGTCACACACTCATTTTCCATCAATACCGAAACAAATAAATTCCGCGGTCAAACTACCAAAATTGTTAGAAATGCAAATATAAAGTTCTAATGAAAAGACTCAAACTTCATAAACCTAATTATTGGAAATTCCATCCAATAAGATGGAAGAATTATAAATTTCCAAAATAATAGATAGGAATATGGCAAATAGTGCCATTGCAACTCCCATAAGTGATGTAGTACCCCAGCCCGGGGCTACTTTACCATATTCTGAATTCAAAGGTTTCAATAAATCCCCTACAGGAGTTCGTCTTGGCCCAGATCTGGAACTATCTTCAACAATTTGTGTAGCCATAAATCCTATTCTATTTAATGATGATTGGTTAAGATCTGTTGACTTTGTATACTATTCTGCTGTAGTTGTAAATAAATGATCTTATAGTTAGTAAGATCAATTCTTTCTGATCTTGCAATTTTGGAAAAATGGAAACAGCAACTCTAGTCGCCATCTTTATATCAGGTTTACTTGTAAGCTTTACTGGGTACGCCTTATATACCGCTTTTGGGCAACCCTCTCAACAATTAAGAGATCCATTTGAAGAACATGGGGACTAATTGAAGTAATGAGCCTACCCTATGGGGAGACTCATTACTTTAAATTGAATTATTTTGAAAAATGATTTCATTTTTTTATTTTAGTTGGAACCTTAGGTGGTTCTCGAAAAAAGATAGCGAAAAAAATGATCCCTAAAGTGGAGACTAAAAGGAATGTATAAACCAATGCTTCCATAGATTTGATCGTGGTTTGCAATTATATATAGCTTCCACACCTATTTATTTGAAATCTTTGACCATTTTATTTGAAATCTTTTAGCATATAAAGAAAACGAGTTAAAGAAAAGATGGTAATATTTCTTTTTTATCTTATGAAAAAAAAAGAGAAGCAAAAGATACCACAACCATTTTTTATCAGACTACTTGTCTCTTTGTAGTTGGATCACCTACTTTTTGGAATGTTCCAAATTCTACTTGAGCATCCAAATCTGGATCAATACCAGCAAAAACATCTCTGAACAAGGTTCTAGCACCATGCCAAATATGTCCGAAAAAGAAGAGCAAAGCAAACGTAGCATGACCAAAAGTGAACCAACCCCTTGGACTGCTACGAAAGACACCGTCGGATTTTAACGTAGACCGATCTAACTCAAAAATTTCACCTAATTGGGCACGTCTAGCATATTTTTTCACAGTAGCAGGATCTGAATAACTTACTCCATTAAGTTCACCACCATAGAACTCAACACTGACACCTACCTGTTCAACACTATATTTGGATTCTGCCCTTCTAAAAGGAACATCAGCTCTCACAATTCCATCTTCATCTACCAAAACTACTGGAAATGTTTCAAAAAAAGTAGGCATACGGCGTACGAAAAGCTCCCGGCCTTCTTTATCTCTAAATACGGGATGTCCTAACCATCCAACAGCTATTCCATCGCCGTTGTCCATTGAACCTGCTCTGAATAACCCCCCCTTTGCTGGATTATTACCAATATAATCATAAAAAGCTAATTTTTCAGGAATTTTAGACCAAGACTCCGATAAACTAAGATTTTCGACTAGCCCAACGCTAACTCTTCGATATATTTCTTGCTGAAAGTATCCCTGGTCCCATTGATAACGAGTAGGACCAAATAATTCGATTGGGGTCGTTGCTGAACCATACCACATAGTTCCTGCAACAACAAAAGCTGCAAAAAAAACAGCAGCAATACTGCTGGAAAGAACAGTTTCAATATTGCCCATACGTAATCCTTTGTATAGACGTTGAGGCGGACGTACACTCAGATGGAATAAGCCTGCTAATATGCCCAATGTACCTGCTGCAATATGATGAGAGGCTATTCCTCCTGGAGCAAAAGGATCAAAACCTTCCACACCCCAAACTGGATTTACAGCTTGCACTTTTCCAGTTAGTCCATAAGGATCAGATACCCATATTCCCGGACCATACAAACCTGTTACATGAAATGCACCAAAGCCAAAGCAAGCCACCCCTGAGAGGAATAAATGAATTCCAAAGATCTTGGGTAAATCCAAAGAAGGTTTTCCTGTGCGTTCATCACAAAATACTTCTAGGTCCCAATATACCCAATGCCAGATAGCTGCCAAGAAACACAAACCAGAAAATACTATATGTGCTGCAGCAACACCTTCATAACTCCAAATACCCAGATTCGTTACAGTTCCTCCTGAAATACTCCAACCACCCCACGAATTGGTTATTCCTAAACGAGTCATGAAAGGTATAACAAACATACCTTGTCTCCACATTGGATCAAGAACGGGGTCAGAGGGATCAAAAACTGCTAATTCGTATAAAGCCATCGAACCGGCCCAACCAGCAACTAGAGCTGTGTGCATTATATGAACAGAAAGCAATCGACCGGGATCATTCAATACAACAGTATGAACACGATACCAAGGCAAACCCATGGAAATACCCCTTTATCAGATAGAAACTATGTCACTTTATTTTCTCGCATTACTTTCCATGAAATAAGAAAACTCTATACTATGTAACTAAACTTTTTTTCAGTAGATTCTGTATTAGAAAGGGTGAATATCGATTTCATTCTAGTGAAAACAACGGAACAAAACTCTGTTCGTAAGAACAAAGAGAGGCAGATTTATTCTATACCTGACAAGTACCAATACGCAATGGGAAGATAGATAGGTTCCATTTCACGGAATCAATGAATGGATACATTCGAATGATCAATTCCTTCCCATTTTTTCTTTATTTATATAGAATAAAAAAAAAAAGGAATGAAGACAAGAAATCATGGATTTTTGCGTTTCCCTATTCAAGTATTAAGAATTGAGAGATGAAATTGATTTATGATTATAGTAATTTCAAAAATACCCCTGAATCCTCTGGGAGATGAAGATAACACTATTTGGATTTAATTTAGATTGACGAACAGCTTTATTAAGACACACTCATTTTTTTATCTAGAGTGATCGTGAGCAGCATCACGAATCGCATTGTTCCTTATGGTGTTATTTCTCAGTGCTGAGAATGATGTGATGATATTTTGATGTATATAAAAGAGGAGCACGATCAGCAATATGGTATTATAAAAACAATGACACCTGATGTTTGTACATTAGTTATGGTATCGGATTAGTGGCATCGTCAGCATCTTTCATTCTGAGCGGAAGAACAATTGGCAAACGGGCAGCATCCCCCCCCCAACGCTAGGATTATGATTCACCAACCTGTGGCTGGTCCTTTTTCTGGACCCCCGCATATATTGGCATCGGAAACAGAAGGAATGCTGGAACTTCGAAACACAATTGCAACGATTTATGCCCAAACCACTGGAAACCTTTTACGTGTTGTACAGAAGGATCTAGAAAGAGAGAAGTATATGTCTGCAACAGAAGCGCAAGCTTATGGTATCATTGATCATGTAACAGAACCAGCGGACAAGACAAAACCAATAGAAAGAGATATAAGTAACCTGGGGTGGCATTGATTGGGATGGAATATGGAATCTCATATTCCATCCCAATCATGGTTAACAATCAATTCGAACAGGTTCGGATTGATCTAAACCAAACCCTTCTTGATTCGAAAAGCGAAATCCAGTATGCCAACTATTGAACAAATTATTAGAAACCTAAGACAGCCAAAAAGAAATATGAAGAAATCTCCCGCTCTTAAAGGATGTCCTCAGCGTCGAGGAATATGTACTAGGGTGTATGTGTGACTCGTTCTGATCATGACTTGGAACTCTTTTTTCAGTATCAACGACTAGCCCCGAGAAATCGGATAGGATCGTAAAGTGAATAGAATAGTATCCGAGAGTTTTCTAAAATACCTATTAGAGTATATGAAATGTATGGTTTCTATTGGTGCAAATCCAATCATCTTTGATTTGAAATTCAGAAGAAATTCCCCATCGGTAGCAAAAGTCTATCCATTAAGCGGAGGAAATAGCATTATAAGAAGCAAAAAGTTTATGCTCCTTTTTTTTTTTGAAAGAACGGACTAATAGGGTCAGCTACCTAGCTAACTCTCATAATGAAATGCCGTCACTGTATAGATAACTCTTAGTGTGAAAGGGCTATCACTTTATCATTGATAAGTTGAGCAAAAGAATATGAACTATACAAGTTCACAATACCTTTTTCTGAAATGAAAGAAGACGCTCCGGTGTATAGAGAGAACCTAACCATTTGAAAGATAACCATGGAAACGATGGAACCCACTGTTTTTTTGATTTTGTTCAATATGCTTAGAATTATGGATTTCCAGATGAAATAACGAGAAGAAAAAAAGCAAGAATCGTGATTGGGAAGGTTATAGTAGCAAAAGCCATTGGAATTGATATTTGATATATGGGAATAATCCGCTTTGTTATTTATTGACCGTAGATGGAGAGATAAACAGAATAAAGAACACACTCTATGAGCATAGGAATTCCAAAGGTAAAGGTACCTCTAACTTGTCAAGTGAGAAACGAGGACCTAGACCTCGAAACGACGACCTTTTGGATTACCGTTAAGGAACGCCTTTTTATGGAAAGAGTCATTTTTTTATCTGGAATCATTAACAACAGCACAGCAAATGGCATTTGTGCTCTCATGCTATTTTTAAATGGCTTAAGTGATGATTTTGATGATATTTTAGACGACAGTGATGATATTTTACTTTATATAAACTCTCGCGGTGGAGAGGCAAGAGCAGCAATAACGATTTATGATACTATGAATAGTTTAGTACCTGATGTTAATACATTAGTGACGGGATTAGCGGCATCGTCAGCATCTCTCATTCTGAGCGGAGGAACAATTGGCAAACGGGCAGCATTCCCCAACGCTAGGATTATGATTCACCAACCTGTGGCTGGTCCTTTTTCTGGACCCCCGCATATATTGGCATCGGAAACAGAAGGAATGCTGGAACTTCGAAACACAATTGCAACGATTTATGCCCAAACCACTGGAAACCTTTTACGTGTTGTACAGAAGGATCTAGAAAGAGAGAAGTATATGTCTGCAACAGAAGCGCAAGCTTATGGTATCATTGATCATGTAACAGAACCAGCGGACAAGACAAAACCAATAGAAAGAGATATAAGTAACCTGGGGTGGCATTGATTGGGATGGAATATGGAATCTCATATTCCATCCCAATCATGGTTAACAATCAATTCGAACAGGTTCGGATTGATCTAAACCAAACCCTTCTTGATTCGAAAAGCGAAATCCAGTATGCCAACTATTGAACAAATTATTAGAAACCTAAGACAGCCAAAAAGAAATATGAAGAAATCTCCCGCTCTTAAAGGATGTCCTCAGCGTCGAGGAATATGTACTAGGGTGTATGTGTGACTCGTTCTGATCATGACTTGGAACTCTTTTTTCAGTATCAACGACTAGCCCCGAGAAATCGGATAGGATCGTAAAGTGAATAGAATAGTATCCGAGAGTTTTCTAAAATACCTATTAGAGTATATGAAATGTATGGTTTCTATTGGTGCAAATCCAATCATCTTTGATTTGAAATTCAGAAGAAATTCCCCATCGGTAGCAAAAGTCTATCCATTAAGCGGAGGAAATAGCATTATAAGAAGCAAAAAGTTTATGCTCCTTTTTTTTTTTGAAAGAACGGACTAATAGGGTCAGCTACCTAGCTAACTCTCATAATGAAATGCCGTCACTGTATAGATAACTCTTAGTGTGAAAGGGCTATCACTTTATCATTGATAAATTGAGCAAAAGAATATGAACTATACAAGTTCACAATACCTTTTTCTGAAATGAAAGAAGACGCTCCGGTGTATAGAGAGAACCTCACCGTTTGAAAGATAACCATGGAAACGATGGAACCCACTGTTTTTTTGATTTTCTTCAATATGCTTAGAGTTATGGATTTCCAGATGAAATAACGAGAAGAAAAAAAGCAAAAATCGTGGTTGGGAAGGTTATAGTAGCAAAAGCCATTGGAATTGATATTTGATATATGGGAATAATCCGCTTTGTTATTTATTGACCGTAGATGGAGAGAAATGGATGATTCAAAGAATAGAAATCGATTAGTTATCCATTAAGGTGAAAATTGATGCAATTTCAATGACTAGAGTCACACGAGGATATATAGCTCGGAGACGCCGAAGAAAAAACCGTTCTGGTGTATCAGGCTTTCGAGGCGCTCATTCAAGACATACTCGAACGATTAATCAACAGAAAATGAGAGCTTTGGTTTCTTCTCATAAAGATAGAGGCAGGAAAAAGAGGGATTTTCGTCGTTTGTGGATCACTCGAATAAATGCAGTAATTCGTCAAAATAAGGTATTTCATAATTATAGTCAATTTATACATAATCTGTACAATAAAAAATTGCTTCTAAATCGTAAGATACTTTCGAAAATATCGATATCCAATAGGATTAGTTTTTACAATATTTGTGATAAGATTATCAAATAAAATAAAGAAGGAGATTCTAAATCATTTAGAATCTCCACGCATTTCTTTATTTTGATGTCGCAGGAGTTTTTCCTGGTTTAACAGTTCCCTTGTCTTTCTTTTTAGGATCAGGTTGCCTTTTCCATTTACTATATAGAAGAATTTGAAGAATCTTTTTTTTTTTTTTACCTTCCTTTGTATCTTTTTTCCTTTTTTTTTTCTTTAATACGTTGTTTTAACATTCGCACTTTTTGAGAACGTTTCTTGTTTTCAACGAAAGGGAGTAGAGCCAAAATACGCACCTTTTGAATGGCGGCACTCAGTAAGCGTTGCACAGCGAATGCTACTCTACTAACTCGACGAGGTATTATTTTCCCTTGGCAACCTATAAAACGATAAAGTAGCTTTATATTCTTATAGTCTATTAGCTTTCGGGAGTGAATAAAAAAGCGGTTCGTATATCGTTTCTTCCGAAACTTTTTTCAAATACCAACAAGGCGTTTTCCAGAAAAAAAGAGTGGAAAAAAGGGTACCTTCGAAGATTCATATATTTGAATCTCTTCTTGAAACTCGATTTCTTTTTCTTCCTTTTCTCAGGAAGGGGTTGCCGATCCGCGAGAAGATTGAATAACTTCTCGTTTTATTTTAGATCGGACTTTCCTACTGTGTTTGTTCATACAAAAATGAACCGTAGTTTTGAATTCCGAACTCTTCTGTTTTCAGTTCTAACCGAAACAGAAGAGAAAAAGCAATAGAAATTATTAATTAGTAAGTACATTTCCAAAAACTGGATTGTAATTATCTAATTAATAGAATATGAATAGAGTAATACTGAAGTAATGGATTCTTTCAATTTAATAATAAAAGAGAAAAATAACGTAATACAATAAAGATGTAATGTATTACTTTATGTAAGATATTCTATTTATTGATTTTGATCTATTTTTTGATTTCCCTATGAATTGTATGCTTATTACAATAGCGACAAAATTTTTTCAATTCTAATTCACTGGGTGTATTGTAGCGATTCTTTTGACTAGTATATCTAGAAATGCCTGAAGATTCTTTATTGATACTTTTTCGGACACAACTAGTACATTCTAAAATAACTCTAACTCTTACATCTTTCGCTTTAGCCATGAACTTTCGATTTTTTGATCAACTTAACTCTTCTGTTTTCAGTTCTAACCGAAGAAGAAGAAAAAAAGCAATAAAAATTATTAATTAGTAAGTACATTTCCAAAAATTGGATTGTAATTATCTAATTAATAGAATATGAATAGAGTAATACTGAAGTAATGGATTCTTTCAATTCAATAATAAAAGAGAAAAATAGACTAATACAATTTGGTTCTAACTATCAATTATTTCTATTCTAAATCCCTCATATCTCATTTCAATATCCTTGCTATGATCTAATGAACCTTGGCCTAAACTGGATGTCTATTTGAATTGAATTTCTTTTTTCAAAAATGAAATCTTGCTTTGAATTGACTTCATTTTCGATCAGCTTCAATCCATTTTTCTTTCTTTGTTCTTCCTATCTATTCTAAAGATGAAAAAAAAGAGGCGAAATTTCGTCACATGAAATTGAATTTCTTCATCCCTTCCCATAATAACTAGAATTAAAAAAAGGGGAATGACAAAGCATCCGGGAATAAACGATTAATCTCTATTAATAGGCCCGCCAAAGACCCAAACCATAGAGTGCTTATTACAGGTGCCACAGAAAGATATGTTTTGATATCTCGCATTGCAAATCCTCCTTCTTTACTTTCATTATATAGTATAATACATAATATGATCAGACGCTATAGTTCAAAATATTTTCTATTTGGTTTTCTTTTTACTTTCATTTTCGGCTGAATTCCTATCTAAAATAGATATTGTACAATGAACCAATAGATGATAATTTCTTGCCCCATCTAAAGAAGGATGAATCCCTTTTTCTGAGGATTACCCCTAAATATGAATTCTTCATTTATACCTGAAGTTGGGTTTCAGACGTATATCATTCTTTTATTTTATTATATGAAACTAGAAAGAAGAAATGACAAAAATGTTGGATATAGAGAGAGATATAGATAGAGTCCAAAATGACAATATGGAAAAGAAGACAGGGATTTTGTACAATAACACTGTACAACAATTAGGAAAAGGGATGTAGCGCAGCTTGGTAGCGCGTTTGTTTTGGGTACAAAATGTCGCAGGTTCAAATCCTGTCATCCCTACCGATTACTTCTCCTATGGTATATAAAGAAAGATCTATTGAGGTCGAGATACTATAATATATGGGAATATATGGGAGATATGTTGGGATAGGGAAAATGCCCTTTTCATTTTACAAGCGCTCTTAGTTCAGTTCGGTAGAACGCGGGTCTCCAAAACCCGATGTCGTAGGTTCAAATCCTACAGAGCGTGATTGCTTCTATACCTATTTCAAATTCAAATCAAATAACTTAATAAAATAAAACAAAATAGAATTGAAGCTCAGCTTGAATTTGACCTCCTGTACGGGGGAGGTCAATAAAGTTATCCAATCAAAGGTCCAATTGATCACTACGCCTGTATTGTAAATATGCAGTCACGAATAATCCTGCCAAAGTTATAGGAATTAGTCCTAAAACAATCCCAAATAGGAAAACTTCAATCATTTCGGTTTGAGCAAAAAAAAGAGGTAAAATCTATCCCTAAATATTAATCTGAATTATCCGTAAATCTCAATGACCAAGAAAATAATTGGCAATCACTGCGGAAAGAATACTACAAAGAATACTACCTGGAATCTCCAAAAAAGGGTTCTCAAAATTATTCATTCAATTCATTTCAAATAAGTCGTATCTTTTTCAAACCAATAAATAGGACTGGGGTTATAGTTAAAGCAGCCAATAAAAAACTGAAATAACTAGTTATAGTAAGCATGAAAAGATTCAATTAGATATATTTTTGGAGTACATATAGTGATAAAGTAATTACCTAAGTTCTAAATACGCCAGTAATCAAAACTGATTAACAGAATTAATTGACTTCTAATGCAACGTTTAGGATTCATCGGTCATTATCAAGAATACTAAAAAACAGATAAATTGGTATAATTAGAAAAAAAAAGATTCATTAGATATGATATCGATTGATCTTATGATTCCGAATTAACAGATTCATTGTGCAATTTTGGAGTTGAGTAAATGAATTGTAATAAAGAATTGTGTTGTAAAGTAAAAGATTATGTTATTTCACTTGAATTTCAAAATGAGATTTGATTTTCATCTTCAAGAATTTTAGAATATTATATTGTAAGAAAAGAATTGAATTACAAAAAAAATTGCTATTTGGATGATTTCCTTTCTTTTAAAAAAAGATCTACTAATCTATTTTTTTTGATTGAAATGGAAAGTATTCCATTCAGTGTTATCTTTATTATCTTTTTAGGTTCTAGATTGTATTTTTTCATATAATTCAATTTGATACTTTCATTTCAGTCAAGAAAGAATCCTTGTGTTATACTTAATTGAACAATGATTTATTGTGAATAGAAATTATTCCAATTATGTTTTGTTTATTTCTATCTATACTATTATTCCATTTTTATTTTTCAATTTTGTATTTATGAAATTCCAGTTAGAATTCATAATAAAGAATTATTTTTTATTTCTTCGAATATCTCAACTAATTCCTTGAAATGAAAGGATTCGAAAAAAGCTTTTCACAAAAAAAGAGATAAACTTGGTATATATACATATAATTATGTCAAGATGATAATATCTTTCATAAATAATTCGAATCCATTGATTATTGACTTACATTCTTCGTTCTCTTTTTTCTTCTTACAAATGAAAAAAAAAAATGTCCTAATTGAATGACTAGATCTTTATATTATTCTTTTTTGTTTTTTTAGGACTAAGGACATATAATAATCTCAATCAAAAAGAAAAAGAGAGAGAATGTATATATAATTTCGAGTGAAATTTTAGATAATTTCGAATGGGATTGAATCCTATTTAGAGATATCATACATAGTGAATAAACGATATAAATCACGGACTGATTTTTCTTTATGTTCTTCAGTAAATTTTTTAATGAAAAAATGATGAATTATATAATTTAGTTCATATGAAATAAATAGTTCAATTCATAACTCATATTCGTAACTTTCCTAAATTTGTATAGATTATTTCTATTATGTGAGCCTGCTTAGCTCAGGGGTTAGAGCATCGCATTTGTAATGCGACGGTCATCGGTTCGATTCCGATAGCCGGCTTTTTTTCGATGAATTTTTCTATAATTGCTAATCTATCCCTTTCTCCAAATCAAAGAAAAAGAAAATGTTGGATCACCATCACGTTAACTTGTCATTTTGAAGAAAAAAAGGCTTAGAGGAATTAGATCTTTACGGAAAAAACCATCAAAAGAGCCTAAACTTCCTATATAACTATTATAACTATAAAAAAAGAAAATCATAAAAATATATATATATATATATATATACAAAAAATCCATATGGTGATACATTTTTAATACTTTACTACTTGAGTCGATTTTGCTTTGTTTATCTTTGAGTTCAGCTTTAATTTTGATTTATAGTCTCAAATCAAATTTCAATAAAAAAGAAAATCAAAAAGGAGAAATCTTTATGTCTCGTTATCGAGGACCCCGTATTAAAAAAGTATATCGTCTGGGAGCTTTACCAGGACTACTTCAAAAAGAATTTAAATATAGAAAAGGAAGGGATCCTAAAAAAAAAAGACTTCGCTATAGGAAAAGATCGAAGGAATATAGTATTCGTTTAGCAGAAAAACAGAAATTGCGGTTTCATTATGGTTTGACAGAACGACAATTAGTTAGATATATGCGTATCGCTGGGAAAAGCAAAGGGTCCACAGGTCAAGTTTTACTACAACTACTTGAAATGCGTTTGGATAACATACTTTTTCGATTGGGTATGGCTTTGACCATTCGTGGAGCCAGACAATTAGTAAACCATAGACATATTTTAGTTAATGGTCGTATAATCGATATACCAAGTTATCGTTGCAAACCCGGAGATATTATTACTACGAAGAATAAGCAAAGCTCAAAAGATCTGATTCGCAAATATATTGCTTTATGCACTCGCAAAAGAAAAAAAGTCTCAAAACATTTGCGTAAATTGCCAAAACATTTGAGTATTGGCTCAAAAAAAGAGAAAGCACAAGTCAATAAAATAATAGATAGGAAAGAAGTTGGTTTGAGAATAAAAGAGTCCTTAGTCGTAGAATATTATTCTCGTCAGATTTGAACCTAACAAAAAGAATCAAAGTTCATAGAATTGAACCCTTTTTGCTTCACTAAATAGATCTATCTACATCTTCAATTCCTGCTTTTTGATTCATGAAAAGAAAAAACGCGAACAGTAATTACGAGAATTAGGGAACCAAGACTAAAGATGAAACTCTTGGAATCAAAAACGATAGTGAATAAATATTATCGTATCAATACAAAACAACAAAGAAATTGAAATATAGATATATACGAATATGAAATGAAAATGGAGGCACCCATTCTATGACAGATTTGAATTTACCTTCTATTTTTGTACCTTTAGTAGGCCTCGTATTTCCAGCAATTTCAATTGCTTCTTTATTTCTTTATGTGCAAAAAAAGAATATTGTATAGATCCAAGATCTACGGAATCTAGTTGGTTTAAGGTGGATCAACGAAAATTTGCAATAAATAATCAAGATAACTACCAATTACTCTACATATGTAGAATAATTGGTAATTATCGAATAGTGTTAAATTACTCTAAGTGCTAGTTGATAAGAGTTACTTGGGGATCAAGAAAAAGAAAGTCAATTTCATTTGGGTTATTCTCTCAATTCGAATCAAATGCAATTGTATCTAGTATAGTATGAATTGGCGATCAAAATATATATGGATAGAACTTCTAAAGGGATCTCGAAAAACAAGTAATTTTTTATGGTCTTTTATCCTTTTTTTAGGTTCATTAGGATTCTTAGTGGTTGGAACTTCCAGTTATCTTGGTAGAAATCTTCTATCGGTATTTCCTTCTGATCAAATCCTTTTTTTTCCACAAGGGCTCATAATGTCTTTCTATGGGATTGCAGGTCTATTTATAAGTTCCTATTTATGGTGCACAATTTTGTGGAATGTAGGTAGTGGTTATGACCAATTCGATAGAAAAGAAGGAATAGTATCTATTTTTCGTTGGGGGTTTCCGGGAATAAATCGTCGTATCCTCCTTCGCTTCCTTATGGAAGATATCCAATCAATCAGAATTCAAAATCAAGAGGGTATTTATTCTCATTGTATACTTTATATGGAAATAAGGGGTCAAGGAGCCATTCCCTTGAGTCGTACCAATAAGAATTTTTTGACTCTGGATAAGATTGAAGAAAAAGCTGCCGAGTTAGCCTACTTCTTGAGTGTACCAATTGAAGTATTTTGAAATAAATAAAGAAGAAACTCAAAGTTTTATCAGGGAGATTTGCGAATTCCGTATCGAATCCCAATCTTCTACATAAATGTTCATTCGAATCAAACATGTTGAATTCTTCCATTTTTTCTTCACCTGGTTTATCGATTCATATGGAATAAAACAAGAATTTATATGAAAGAACTGGAATGAATTATACAAATATATTGGAAATTCATAAAAAATTCCGACAATTTTGGGTATACTCTTTTTTGATACGCTAAAGAAGTTTTGTATCCATATGTATGGATCCCAACTCCATTCTGTTTTCATTCGGTTTCCATTTTGTTTCCTAACATGAATCTTGTAATCCAAAATGTTTCTCATCTTTTTAGGTGCACAACTTAGAATTGATATCTTTTTTTATGAGTTGTGTCTATACCGTGAGACATTTCAAAATCATGAATTAATCCGAGGAAAGATCTCGTTTCCAAGTGCAAATCCAATTCATTATTTTGAATAGGTTTTCGAATATTCCTCTAAACAAACAAACGAAATCTAAAAATCGAAGAACTCATTTAGTATGATAAGAATAGATCTATAGATTCAATATTTAAAAAAGAGACGAGACGTGCTTCAAAAAAATGGAATATAGAGTCAATGAATGAAGGAAGAAACAATTTTGTAATACAAATCCATAAGTGCAAAATGAAAAAAAAAAAAAGATTGTATTCTTTGCTATATCTTACATCTATAGCATTTTTACCCTGGTTAGTCTCTCTTTCATTTCATAAATGTCTGGAACTTTTGATTACTCATTGGTGGAATACCAATCAATCCGAAACTCTCTTGAATTATATTCAAGAAAGACATGTTTTAGAACGTTTTATAGAATTCGAAGAACTCTTTCTGTTAGACGGAATGATAAAAGAGTATCCAAAGACATATATACAGAAACTTCCTATAGGAATACATAAGGAAACGATACAATTAGTTAAAACAGAAAATCAATATAATCTTGATATCCTTTTCAATTTCTCAACAAATATAATATCTTTCACTATTCTAAGTAGTTATTTGATTCTGAGTAATGAGGAACTTTTCATTCTTAACTCTTGGGGTCAAGAATTCCTATATAACTTAAGTGACACAAAAAAAGCTTTTTTAATTCTTTTAGTTCATGAATTAGGAATGGGATATCACTCAACTCGTGGCTGGGAACTCCTAATTGGTTCACTCTATAATGATTTTGGATTGGCTCATAAGAGTCTCATTCCATCTGTTCTTCTTTCTATTCTTCCAGTCATTTTCGATGCAATTTTTAAATATTGGATCTTCCATTATTTAAATCGTGTATCTCCTTCACTTGTAGTAATTTATCATTCAATGAAGAGATAAAGAATGAATTTGATCTTCTTATATCAACTCAATCAGATAGACAATTTCTTTCTGTAAATTGGAAATAAAGTATTTTCAATCTTACTGAATTTTTTCTATTTGAACCTGTTCAAGATATTAGTCCTATCTATATTCTAGCAAAACGATTCCAGTACAATGACAACAGACTCTATTATAAGGAACTAGATTAGCTACCTTTCGAATTTATTGTAGAAATTCTAGGATCTATGATTGGACATGCAAAATAGAAATCCTTTTTCTTGGGTAAAGAAAAAAATGACTCGATCCATTTGTATTTATGTATCAATGATGATATATGTAATAACTCGGGTATCTATTTCAAATGCATATCCTATTTTTGCACAACAGGGTTATGAAAACCCGCGAGAAACAACTGGACGAATTGTCTGTGCTAATTGCCATTTAGCTAATAAGCCCGTGGAAATTGAAGTTCCGCAAGCTGTGCTTCCTGATACTGTATTTGAAGCCATTGTTCGAATTCCTTATGATATGCAATTAAAACAAGTTCTTGCTAATGGTAAAAAAGGCGGTTTGAATGTGGGTGCTGTTCTTATTTTACCCGAGGGATTTGAATTAGCTCCTATCGATCGTATTTCTCCTGAATTGAAAGAAAAGATAGGAAATTTGTCTTTTCAGAATTATCGTCCCAATCAAAAAAATATTCTTGTCATAGGTCCTGTTCCCGGTAAGAAATATAAGGAAATTGTTTTTCCCATTCTTTCCCCTGACCCTATTACGAAGAAAGACACTCACTTCTTAAAATACCCCATATATGTAGGTGGGAACAGAGGAAGGGGTCAGATTTATCCTGATGGTAGCAAGAGTAACAATACAGTCTATAATGCTACATGCGCGGGTATAGTAAGCAAAATAGTACGTAAAGAAAAAGGTGGGTATGAAATAACCATAGTTGATGCATCAGATGGACGTCAATTAGTCGATAATATACCTCCTGGCCCCGAACTTCTTGTTTCAGAGGGTGAATCCGTTAAGCTTGATCAACCATTAACAAGTAATCCCAATGTAGGAGGTTTTGGTCAGGGAAATGCAGAAATAGTACTTCAAGATCCATTACGCATTCAAGGCCTTTTATTGTTCTTCACATCTGTTATTTTAGCACAAGTCTTTTTGGTTTTAAAAAAGAAACAGTTTGAAAAGGTTCAATTGTATGAAATGAATTTCTAAGTTCATAAATTTCTTAACATCAAGTTCGAAAAAAACATTGATTTAGAGAATACAAAGCAAAGATGAGAAAAATGAAAGGAACAAATACTTTCTAGAAAGAAGAAGGGATTCCCTGTCTTTCTAATCGTCTATTGGATTGACACAAGAAAAAGGATTTGTGACTCTTTTCTTGTGTCATCTTGTATTCAAATAATAATTCTTCTTTTTCCGGGAAAGATTACTTTTCTCTTTTTCCTTTCTAATATATCGAAATTCCTTTGTTTGAATTCAGATGAAGTAGTGGACAGACAAAGGGAAGTAAAAGTTTATGTGGGTTAAGTAATTTATTGAGAAAATCGAACTTATTCAGTTGTGAAATAAAGTTCAACTTCTAACTTGGAAACAAAAATATTTTTACTCTTCTAGTTGAAAGTCGAATTGGATTTGTAACGAATATACAAATCCTTATTTGATTTATGATTTGATCAAAGTTCTTTTTTTTTTTTAAGTAACTTGGAGTAAGGTTCTATTCGTTTACTAGAGATGATTTGAAGGATATCCCATCTCTAGAAATCCACTGGATTTAGAGTATTCATCAGAAAATAGATTAATTCCTTATTCTTTATTGCTTTCGTAAGACTGAATAGTTTAGATGAAGAGTAGATATTATGAATCAACTGATCGATTTCATTTGCAAAAAACTTTATGGAAGAAACAAAATAATAAAGTGATTTGGAAGATCCGAAGGATCATTGGAATTCTTGGTTTATAAAATAGATCAAAGTTTCCTTATTCTTAATAAGGAATCAGCGGGTCCTTTCCGCCCAAAGCAGACAAAGGAGGGAGGGCACGGACCCGCTAAGTTCTTACTTTTGAATGTCTACAATAAGGCCCATCCAATTACTAGAGAGATGAACCCAACCCAGAATATGAACCATAAAAGAAAACACCTAGTAAACCTATCACAAGAGTACCAGCTACAGCACCTATCAGCCAAAGAGGAATCCTTCCAGTAGTATCGGCCATTTTCTCTACTTTCCTCCACATTTCATCAAGTGGTCATGCTCGAGACAAGAACAGTCATGGATAATAAAGAGGATGGTATCTTTCCAAATGGGATAAAAGAATTCTGTTTATTGTTTTTCTATCAATTGAAGAAATAATTGGAAAATAAAACAGCAAGTACAAAAATGAGTAATAAACCCCAGTATAGACTG